AAAACATCCCTTTCCATGTCTTCGGATATAACCCATAAAGGGTTGCCCGTTCTTTGTACATAAACCTTTGTGAGGGTTTCGCGAAGTTTCAGTAGTTCTTCCGCTTCCAGGATAAATTCCCCTGCTTGTGCCTCATAAAAAGAACTAGCAGGTTGGTGAATCATAACCCTGATAATATTGATATAACATCATGCATGAACGGTTCTTCTATTTCGCATGATTGGGCTAAAATAAGGGATAAAAAACAAGAAGAAAAAAAAATAGAATTGAACAGCCGTACAGGCTTCTTTTGTGCACTGCATACGGCTTCGCAATGGAATTTCCTTTTTCCTACCTTCTCTTATATTCTATCGAATAAAGATAGAATACATCCGATCTAGATCGTTGAATGATCCATTTACCACCCTTCCTTTCTTATCGTAGGAGGAAAAAAATACTATGATGGTTCTGTTGCTTTCTATATTTATCTCGTCTGTGATTTAGCAATCCCAAAGTACCTTTTTGATACGATCAAATAAAGAAAAATGATTTTTTTTTATTCTTTTTCGTACTCTTTCCTTTTTCGTAACATAAATATCAGAAAGAGACTTCTGGTGTGGAAGAAAAGTAGTTTGTGACGCTGAAATGTACTTCCGACACATAAGATCAAATCGGAAATAACCTTTGTTTCATACTACTATCTCGATACAAAATCTCATGTTAGGAAAAACAATAATAGTTTGTTCATATCGAACTCGAAGTGCCATGCTATTGTTACCTATTATTCATATTCGATATGGCGAAGGCCTAGTCTTCTTCTTTTTTTTTTCAAATAAAAACTCATTGGCGCCAAGCGTGAGGGAATGCTAGACGTTTGGTAATTTCTCCTCCGACCAGAATGAAAGATCCCATTGAAGCAGCTAATCCCATGCATATTGTATGTACATCGGGGGGAACAAATTGCATAGTATCATAAATGGCTATTCCTGGTATTACCCATCCGCCGGGGGAGTTTATAAACAAATAAATATCCTTAGTATTATCTTCTATACTGAGATATACCATAAGACCAACAAGTTGATTTGAGATTTCGCTATCAACCTCTTGGCCTAAAAAAAGTAATCTTTCTCGATAAAGTCGGTTGATTAGGACAAAATTCTATCCCTTAGGAACCGTACGTGCATCTTTGAATGCATACGGTTCAAAAAAATTGCGAAAAAAGAATCAATGTGTCGGTTCCAATCCTATTTCTTTTTTTTTGTATTTGTAACAGATTTCCGTTTTTTTAATGAAGGGTTTTTTTCTTCTATTTTTCAAAAAAACATGAGTTTTAGCTCCCTTCCCTAAAAAAAAAGAATTTACTGAACTTATTGAATTAACCTTTCATTGATGTATTGTTTAGTCGAGATTCAAATTACGATGTCATTTTCTTGTTCCCGAATGGGTCCTTTCAATTCTTTTAGGTTCATGTTCTACCCCGGGTAAAGATCTATCCGAATTCCATTTGTTCATATAGGGCAAATGATCTCAGTACCATTTCTTTTTGTTACGACTTTTTTTTTTTCAATTTCTTTCGTGCCTCCTCCAAACTATTCGATGTATTCATCATACTGGTTGGTTGGCATGAAAATTTTTGGTCGCTCCTATAATTAAGTATAAGAATTGCCTATGCTACAAGTGGTAATTGTGCATATATTACTATTACCAATACCAATTTGTTTGGTATTTTTTGAACGGAGCCTGAATACTTTATTTTTTTAGTTCAAGTCAACCATAAATTCTTCTAATTGATAATATCGATCCTCAATATAAATTGATCTAATTATACTTCACGCTCCGAATGATTGATTGAAAAATCAATACAATATTTTTGGGGTGAAACAGAGGATATCTCGATCGGGGGAGAAAACGGGTAAGTCCCATATGACCCAATATGTCTGACAAGTCGCACTATACGTCAACCCAAACTGCATCTTCCTCTCCAGGACTCCGAAAAGGTACTTTTGGAACACCAATGGGCATAAAATTAAAGAAAAAATTAAGTACTATACTTCACTTTAATATGGAAACGTAAGAATGGGTTTATTGTCTTCACCATTTTTCTGTTTATTCTATTTTATACAAAAATTGAAAGGTTTTTATAGAAAGACAGAAAAAAGAAATAAAAATTTTAATGAAGGCATCGATCGTTCAAATAATAAACAAGTATCCATGCATTGATTCCCCCAAAATGGGGCCAATGCTCCCATTGCGTATTGGTACTTATCGGGTATAGAATAAATCTGCTTCTCTTTGTTCTTACGAACAGAATTCTTCCATTATTTTCAACAGAATACAATAAACAGTAACCTTTTCTCATACAGAATCCGCGGAAAAGGTTAGGTACATAGTATATTTCAATGCGATAAAGTTACATAGTGTCTATTTTTCTTTGATAAAGGGGTATTTCCATGGGTTTGCCTTGGTATCGTGTTCATACTGTCGTATTGAATGATCCCGGTCGATTGCTTGCTGTCCATATAATGCATACGGCTCTAGTTTCTGGCTGGGCCGGTTCGATGGCTCTATACGAATTAGCGGTTTTTGATCCTTCTGACCCCGTTCTTGATCCAATGTGGAGACAAGGTATGTTCGTTATACCCTTCATGACTCGTTTAGGAATAACCAATTCCTGGGGTGGTTGGAGTATTTCGGGAGGAACTATAACGAATCCAGGTATTTGGAGTTATGAAGGCGTGGCAGGGGCGCATATTGTGTTTTCTGGCTTGTGCTTTTTGGCGGCCATCTGGCATTGGGTCTATTGGGACCTAGAAATATTCTCTGATGAACGTACGGGAAAACCCTCTTTGGATTTGCCCAAGATCTTTGGAATTCATTTATTTCTCTCAGGATTGGCTTGCTTTGGCTTTGGCGCATTTCATGTAACAGGCTTATATGGTCCTGGAATATGGGTGTCCGATCCTTATGGACTAACGGGAAAAGTACAATCTGTAAGTCCGGCGTGGGGCGCGGAAGGTTTTGACCCTTTTGTTCCGGGAGGAATCGCCTCTCATCATATTGCAGCGGGTACACTGGGCATATTAGCGGGCCTATTCCATCTTAGTGTCCGTCCGCCTCAGCGTCTATACAAAGGATTACGTATGGGCAATATTGAAACTGTACTTTCTAGTAGTATTGCTGCTGTTTTTTTTGCAGCTTTTGTTGTTGCTGGAACTATGTGGTATGGTTCAGCAACTACCCCAATCGAGTTATTTGGTCCCACTCGTTATCAGTGGGATCAGGGATACTTCCAGCAAGAAATATATCGAAGAGTCGGTGCTGGAATAGCCGAAAATCTGAGTTTATCGGAAGCTTGGTCTAAAATTCCCGAAAAATTAGCTTTTTATGATTACATTGGTAATAATCCGGCAAAAGGGGGATTATTCAGAGCGGGATCAATGGACAGTGGGGATGGAATAGCTGTTGGATGGTTAGGACACCCCGTCTTTAGAGATAAAGAAGGGCGCGAGCTTTTTGTACGTCGTATGCCTACTTTTTTTGAAACATTCCCTGTAGTTTTGGTAGATGGAGACGGAATTGTGAGGGCGGATGTTCCTTTTCGAAGAGCAGAATCAAAGTATAGTGTTGAACAAGTAGGTGTAACCGTTGAGTTCTATGGTGGGGAACTCAATGGAGTCAGTTATAGCGATCCCTCTACTGTGAAAAAATATGCTAGACGCGCACAATTAGGTGAAATTTTTGAATTAGACCGGGCTACTTTGAAATCTGATGGTGTTTTTCGTAGCAGTCCAAGAGGTTGGTTCACTTTTGGGCATGCTTCCTTTGCTTTGCTCTTCTTTTTCGGACACATTTGGCATGGCGCTAGAACCTTGTTCAGAGATGTTTTTGCTGGTATTGATCCAGATTTGGATGCTCAAGTAGAATTTGGAGCATTCCAAAAACTTGGAGATCCAACTACAAGGAGACAAGTAGTTTGATGCAAGATTGCTCCGGTATCTTTCGCCTCTATTTTTTTTTATTGAATAGGGTATCCGAGACCCGAGAAATCTTGACTTGAATCACCTTCTTTTCTTTGATTTTTTCCCTTTTCTTTTTTATATGTTTTTTATTTTTATATATAGTATGGTAAATGATCCAAAATGAATAGGCGTGAAAGCTATAATTGTAAACCACGATCGAATCTATGGAAGCATTGGTTTATACATTCCTTTTAGTCTCGACTTTAGGGATAATTTTTTTCGCTATCTTTTTTCGAGAACCGCCTAAGGTTCCGACTAAAAAATGAAATGATTTTTCATTATCTCAACTGAAGTAATGGGCCTCCCATAGTGGGAGGCCCATTACTTCAACTAGTCTAGTCCCCGTGTTCCTCGAATGGATCTCTTAATTGTTGAGAGGGTTGCCCAAAAGCGGTATATAAGGCGTACCCAGTAAAGCTTACAAGTAAACCAGATATGGAGATGGCGACTAGGGTTGCTGTTTCCATTTGAAAATAATTTCAAGATCACATTGGATCCACGATAAGGTCGTTTATTTACAACTACAACGGAATGGTATACAAAGTCAACAGGTCTCAACCAATGATTAAATAGGATTTATGGCTACACAAACCGTTGAGGATAGTTCTAGAGCTAAACCAAAGCAAACTGGCGTAGGAAGTTTATTGAAACCATTGAATTCGGAATATGGTAAAGTAGCTCCGGGCTGGGGGACTACACCACTTATGGGAGTCGCAATGGCTCTATTTGCGATATTTCTATCTATTATTTTGGAAATTTATAATTCTTCTGTTTTATTGGATGGAATTTCAATGAGTTAGGCTCATAAGAACTATGAAACCTTAGTTTTTCAATAAAAAAAATTATTTGATTCGTATTTATAGAGCATTCTATTCTGGTAGTTCGACTGTGGAATTTCTTTGTTTCAGTATTTCCGGAATATGAGCGTGTGACTTGTTATAATTGATCCTATTGACAATACAGAGAATGGTCTGTCATCCCTATCAAGATGTTCTATCCCGT